TCAAATCCAGCTCGGCCCAATAATTCGCTGTCTACATAACCCTTTTTGTTTTGCATAAATGACAGAGAAGGGTAAGAAAAAAGGTCAAATTTAGGGGTATATTTGACTTGACTTTTTTCTTTATTTCTGGTGTCTAGTTACTTTATTGTTTCCATAAAAAATTCCGATCGTGATCTTGCTAAGGATCCCAATATGGATCCTTTAAATATAAACTTTAATGAACAGAGTCGAGAAAATCATCTATTTTTTTTTATTTATAGATTATCAATCGATTTGATAATAATGCAAAGATTACCAGTAATCCGTCAGGCTATCACTAAAGTGATATCCATATAGATATCAATATATCACTTGTGACTTTCTTTGTTACAAAACAATAATTTTAATCTCAAATTAAAATGAAATCATAAGAAGGAATATGTAAGCTACCCACTTGATTTCCATGGGATTGTAGTTCAATTGGTCAGAGCACCGCCCTGTCAAGGCGGAAGCTGCGGGTTCGAGCCCCGTCAGTCCCGGCGGATTCAATAAAAAAAGATATTAACTCCCCTTTTTGTTTCTGGGCAACGGGATCCAAATGGTTTCATTTATCTTTTTGTTTTATTTTTCTTTTTTCATCAAGCAAAAGCAAGGGGTATTTCCATTATTTTAACTAGCACCAATTGATGGTAGAGAGACATATGTAAATTTGTAAATTAATTATAATTATTGAGAGCATTCAACACTTCAAGAAAGAGATACTGTATGGGGTTTCCCCTGTTTGTCAACTTAATTCGTGTAGGAAAATGGACTAGGATAGCGTATAATACATTTGCCAAGAGTACCTAATATATACTTTTCTTTCTATGAAGTTAAGGAATTGAAAATAGTTCGAATCCACCCAAGGAAAGAAGATATTTAAAAAATAAAGATAAAATGAGTCTTCCCTAATGAATATGCTCTTTTTAAAGATTAGAGTCGAGGTCGAAGAAAAAACGCGTAAGAAAATTTAACTAGTTATTTTTTGGAATATTTAAGTTTTTTTTACTGGGACTCGTCTTTGTCACATTCTCTTTCTTTGTTTTCCAAAAAGATGATAGACCCTTCAAAAATTTTGAAAATTTCAAATTGAACTTCGTACTTGTTTTCTCTATTCGATTTCTATTGTTTATTTAATAAGGTTCTTTATAAACTATTTTTGTAAACAATCGAAGTAGAAAAGGTTTTTTATGATACTTCATCAGATAATTGTACAAGGAAAGTAAAGTACTAGGTTGTAGAAAAGAAAGCGGGGAAAAAGAATTATAAATCAATATTTTTTGATTGGATCAGGAATCTCATTATGTGTTCGGTGTGGATAAAAGATCTTCCTATGTTATACTATTAAATTCTTGACGATGAATCGATTTTATAGCTCTGATATTGTTATTCATGATATTTATTTCATTCGATATCATCGAAATCTAAATTCATCTGAGTGAGTTTACAAGCGAAAGATTTCTCATCTCTATGGGATTAAATCCCGAGATATTCAAAAGAAAAATAAATAATAAACGATTAAATTATGGAAGTAAATATTCTTGCATTTATTGCTACTGCACTCTTCATTCTCGTTCCTACTGCTTTTTTGCTTATAATTTACGTAAAAACGGTTAGTCAAAATGATTAATTTGAATACAATTTGACTATCAACGAAAAAAAAAGGATTTCAATTTCTCGTCTTAAATGAAAGGAATGCATTAGACTCAGTAGTAGTATCCTAAGGGGCCCGCTAGTATGGTAGAAAGAGATCTCTTTCTACCATACTAGCCATTATGTATGGTTATTGTAATGTATAAAGATACAAGTCAAATATCTTAATATAAAGGAATCCACCTATATATCTCTTTTTCTTTATAAATGTCAATATAAATTAAATAGAATATTAAATGTATGTACATACTTTTAATATTTCATTTGTTTATTTGATCCATTTAATCCCCATTCGATGAAAACTTCTTCAGATTTCTAAAGGGGGTTACCCCATGAATGGTTAACCGTGTAAACTCTGATATAAAAATAGAAAATGAGTCAATAAAACAAAACATAAATCCAATTTCTAAACAAAAATCTTACAAAAATTGCCGAACGGTCTAGAAAACTAAAACAATTGATACAGGTTGGTAGAGTTTTATTATTACCGCAATTAGGAGTACTTCTAGAGTCCACTTCTTCCCCACACTACGAGAGAGAGGGAAAATGTAAAAACTACCATTAAAGCAGCCCACGCGAGACTTACTATATCCATGTGAATTCTGTCCCCTATTTCTATGAATATGAAGAAACTATTCCATTATTGTTCACTAATAATAGTGAAATCACTGGTGCAAAGTCAAAAAAAGGGAGAGGTATTTGGTCACCATTGATGAACTACTCCAAAAAATCCACTTATCTTATAATGAGTTATTCTTAATTATAGAATTTCTAGTAGAATCGACAAGATGTAAATACAAGCAAATGGACACTTTTTGAAGTATCCAAGGAATCGCACTCACATGTAGAAAGAATAAGACTTTTTCTTTCTTTTATCATTTTTTATTTTTGGAAGTAAAATGAAAGGCAATTCTTCATCTAATTTCATATTGATTGAATGTCTGAGCATTACGAGACTTTCATGAGTCTGTATCCAAAGTATCTTAGGTCCTTTCCAAAACTATTAATTTCATTCCTATCCAATCTAATGGAAGACTCAGTTAAGTGGAACTAAATTAGTAATGGAAAGTAAAGATTTACGGATTTCCCTCCACTACTTTAAGTTTTCCTTTAGGCAAAACTTTAGGTTAGAGAATAGAACCTCGAGAGCCCGGGGCTTAGACTCACGAAACGAAAGTATCAAGAGTCTTTTCCTACGTTTGTTATAATAGAGTCCGTTGTTGAGGCGGCACCCGGATTTGAACTGGGGAAAAAGGATTTGCAGTCCCCCGCCTTACCACTCGGCCATGCCGCCAAAACGATAGAAACTAGATTCCAATTTTCTCTTTTTTTTTCAACTCCAAAAAAAAAAAAATATATATATATAGATTTTGAGTCACAAAATATAGAATCCAGTACAAACCAGAACCATTAACTATTGACTTTAAATTCATGACCATTTTTGAATTCAAATTCAAATCTACATTTTTTTATTTCTAATAATATTAAGAAAATCATTAGAAATGGATTTATAACTAATCTATATTGAGTTTTTTCAATAAAAAAGAAATCTTCTTCAGTTTCAATTATAACAGTAATGATGAGTATATGTAAACCCCAGAATCAGAACATACGTTACGTTGTGTTATAGAGCTATAGCTCTATAATGGGGTATTTTATCTCTCTAGGGATGCTTTTGAGGAGTAATTCTCACTAAATTTTTATATTTCAATTTTTGATTGAATACATTGAAGAGAAAATTTCATTTTTGATAGAGCATAGCATGTGCTGTCCCAAATAGAACTGTACCACAATAAAAGAAGAAAAAGAGACATATATATCTGTGCATTCTTTTTTATTTTAATAATAAAAAAAATTAATAAATAAAAAAAAAACAAGTTTTCTTACCTAACTTAAATTCAATGATATTCTAACTATATCTATTCAAAATAGGTAAAAATCAATCTCTTTTCTGCAAATATTTTGTTGAACAATGAAATAAAAATACATGGAAAAGTAAAGTGGTTCAAAAAAAAATTTCTATTTATTATATGTTTATCTGCTCGAACAGATCCAAGCGTGGATACATTTTTTTATGGTATGCAATCGAATTGGAATATGTAATATCATAGGTGAAAATGAAATTACTTTTTTCTAGTCTTTACAAAACTCCATAAGTTCCAGTGGTATTTCTCAATTCTGTTCCATTTGGATCTCTTTCATATAAAAAATGCCAATTGAATCTAGTCTCCGTTCATACGTATTTCATACATTCCATATATCGTGGAGTTGAATAAAATTTCATGTGATTCAGTAAACAGAATAGAAATTCCATTATTGCTAGATCGAATTCTATGGATATGATTCGGTGAAGAATGAGAGATGGGATTTTTTCAATAAACGGATAAATGGGAAATTCAAAAAAGATGCTCGGGGATGGAAAAGAGGGAACATCTACAATACCCGGATTTAATCAGATACAATTTGAAGGGTTTTATCGGTTTATTGATCAGGGTTTAATAGAAGAACTTTCTAAGTTTCCAAAAATTGAAGATATAGATCACGAAATTGAATTTCAATTATTTATGGAAACATATCAATTGGTAGAACCTCTGATAAAAGAACGAGATGCTGTCTATGAATCACTTACATATTCTTCTGAATTATATGTATCCGCGGGATTAATTTGGAAAACCAGTAGGAATATGCAAGAACAAAGAATTTTTATTGGAAACATTCCTTTAATGAATTCCCTTGGAACTTCTATAGTAAACGGAATATACAGAATTGTGATCAATCAAATATTGCAAAGTCCTGGTATCTATTACCAGTCAGAATTGGATCATAACGGGATTTCGGTCTATACCGGCACCATAATATCAGATTGGGGAGGCAGGTTAGAATTAGAGATTGATAAAAAAGCAAGAATATGGGCTCGTGTGAGTAGGAAACAGAAAATATCTATTCTAGTTCTATCATCAGCTATGGGTTCGAATCTAAGAGAAATTCTAGAGAATGTTTGCTACCCTGAAATTTTCTTATCTTTCTTGACCGATAAGGAGAAAAAAAAAATTGGGTCAAAAGAAAATGCTATTTTGGAGTTTTATCAACAATTTTCTTGTGTAGGTGGGGATCCAATATTTTCTGAATCCTTATGTAAGGAATTACAAAAAAAATTCTTTCACCAAAGGTGTGAATTAGGAAGGATTGGTCGCCGAAATATTAATTGGAGACTGAATCTTAATATACCTCAGAACAATATATTTTTGTTACCACGAGATATATTAGCAGCTGCCGATCATTTGATTGGGATGAAATTTGGAATGGGTACACTTGATGATATGAATCAT